ATAGAGTTTCATTTCGAAAAGCAATGAAAAAAGCTATTGAATTAACTGAACAAGCAGATACAAAAGGAATTCAAGTACAAATTTCAGGGCGTATCGACGGAAAAGAAATTGCACGTGTTGAATGGATCAGAGAGGGTAGGGTTCCCCTACAAACCATTCGAGCTAAAATTGATTATTGTTCCTATACAGTTCGGACTATATATGGGGTATTAGGCATCAAAATTTGGATTTTTATAGACAAAGAAGAGGAATAAAAAAATTTGAATTGTTTTTCCCTTCTATACTATGGATAGAACAAAATAAGGGGAACCTCGTCTATTCGTTTTCTAACCAATCTTAATTCTATAGGGTAAAATAAAAATTCGATTGACCTGGTGATATAATTGCTATGCTTAGTGTGTGACTCGTTGGTTTTTGTTAGGGTTAGGATTAAAAAACACCAGCCCAGTAGTCTGTCTGAAAACCAACTCATCACTTCGTATTATCTGAATCTAAAGAACCAGTCAAGATATGCTAAATCGGTCATATCTTTGTAACAACTGAAATTTTTTTGAATAAACTTTCATTCTAAGTTTAAAGCAAAATACAGAATAGAATAGGGTGTGTATGGAAGGATGAGAGAAAGGAGAGAAAAAAATATAAATGATATAGAATTCCAATATGTAAGGTCTACGAATCATCTCATAAAAGACAGTGTAATAAAGCATCAATACTAATTGATTCATCTGTAATGAAATATTAAATGAATCTACGTAATAGAAGAAAAAAATCACGAGCTTCGAGTCAATAAAGACTAAGAAGATTGACTCACGAATAAATTGGATTGTGGGCTCCATTGTAGAATTCTGACCTAACCATTAAGTACGAAGCGGTGGGAACGATGAAACCTGTGAATACAAAAGATTTTGATTAAACAACTGAATCTTACTGATTCACTAGTTGGGATGGCGAAATGAACCGCAAATCAATTCATCTATTCGAAGAAGTCACGAATAAGTACTACGACTGAAATGGAGATTGCAAGAGTAAATATTCGCCCGCGAAAACTTTCTCTTTTTTTGAATTAGTAAACTTGGATAAAGGACAAAAGAAAATAAAGATTTATTAAAACGTTAGAAAAAAACAATTTTTTAGAAAATTGTTTATAAAAATGTTCTACTATAACTATTCAAATGAATTGAAATTCCATTTTGAATCCTTTTATTCGCGAGGAGCCGGATGAGAAGAAACTCTCACGTCCAGTTCTGTAGTAGAGATGGAATTCCGAAACAACCATCAACTATAACCCCAAAAGAACTAGATTCCGTAAACAACATAGAGGAAGAATGAAGGGAATATCTTATCGAGGTAATCATATTTGTTTCGGTAAATATGCGCTTCAAGCACTTGAACCCGCGTGGATCACATCTAGACAAATCGAAGCAGGTCGGCGAGCAATGACACGAAATGCACGTCGTGGTGGAAAAATATGGGTCCGTATATTTCCAGATAAACCAGTTACAGTAAGACCGGCCGAAACACGTATGGGTTCGGGTAAAGGATCCCCTGAATATTGGGTAGCTGTTGTTAAACCGGGACGAATACTATATGAAATGGGTGGAGTAACCGAAAATATAGCCAGACGGGCTATTTTAATAGCAGCATCCAAAATGCCTATACGAACTCAATTTATTATTTTGGCATAAAAATGTAGAACCGGCAGAAATGGGTCTTGGGATGAAACAAAACCGCAGGTTTCTTTTTTTAGACAAACAATATTTCTTTTATTTTCTTTATCCAAAGAATAGACTAAAAAATTGATATGATTCAACCTCAGACCCATTTAAATGTAGCGGATAACAGCGGGGCTCGAGAATTGATGTGTATTCGAATTATAGGGGCTAGTAATCGTCGATATGCTCATATTGGTGACGTTATTGTTGCTGTGATCAAAGAAGCAGTACCAAACATGCCCCTAGAAAAATCAGAAGTAGTCAGGGCTGTAATTGTCCGTACCTGTAAAGAACTTAAACGTGACAGCGGCATGATAATACGATATGATGACAATGCTGCAGTTGTGATTGATCAAGAAGGAAATCCAAAAGGAACTCGAATTTTTGGTGCAATCCCCCGGGAATTGAGACAATTAAATTTTACTAAAATAGTTTCATTAGCTCCCGAGGTATTATAAGCTCCCGAGCTATTATAAAATAAAATGAGATCGTAATATCTTTGAGGTATTTAAAAGAACTAGATTAATTGATTAAGAACTAGATTAATTCGTAGATTGTGTCTCACGCATATATCTTGAAAAATTCATATTCATAAACCAATAAAAACAAGAAAAACATGTTGATTATATCCAATTTTGAGAAACCAATAATTTTAGTTTATCATGGGTAGAGACACTATTGCTGAGATAATAACCTCTATACGAAATGCTGATATGGATAGAAAAAGAGTTGTTCGGATAGCATCTACTAATATTACCGAAAATATTGTTAAAATACTTTTCCGAGAAGGTTTTATCGAAAACGTCAGAAAACATCGAGAAAAAAACAAAAATTTTTTGGTTTTAACCCTGCGACATAGAAGGAATAGGAAAAGACCCTATAGAAATTTTTTAAATTTAAAACGGATCAGTCGACCCGGTCTACGAATCTATTCTAACTCTCAACGAATTCCTAGAATTTTAGGTGGGATGGGGATTGTAATTCTTTCTACCTCTCGAGGTATAATGACAGACCGGGAGGCTCGACTAGAAGGAATCGGCGGAGAAATTTTGTGTTATATATGGTAATCCTTTTAATATCTAAATGGGATCCAAAATCTCTTCCTGTTTGTAAAAAAAAAAAGCAAGGGGATGAGTTATCTAATGTCGTTTATCCTCCCTTAGTTGATACTTCAAGGAGGCTTGACCTGAAATGAAAGAACAAAAATGGATCCATGAAGGTTTAATTACTGAATCGCTTCCCAACGGCATGTTCCGAGTTCGGTTAGATAATCAAGATCTGATTCTAGGTTATGTTTCAGGAAAGATCCGACGTAGTTTTATACGGATACTCACGGGAGATAAAGTAAAAATTGAAGTAAGTCGTTATGATTCAACCAGAGGACGTATAATTTATCGACTCCGAAACAAGGATTCGAAAGATTAGGTCGTTTTTATTCAATACTATTCGAGATAAAAAATTTCAAGAAACTTATTTTCTACCAATAAAATAGATTCAGAATTAAGATAAGGAATAACAAATATGAAAATAAGAGCTTCAGTTCGTAAAATTTGTGAAAAATGTCGACTAATCCGCAGGCGGGGACGCATTATAGTAATTTGTTCCAACCCGAGACATAAACAAAGACAAGGCTAATCAGCCTTACTATCACTATACTTACTATCACTATAAAGGGCTCAATGTGCAAATAAAGAATCTTTTTTGGCATGAAATGGATATATCCATATATTTCTGACTCATATTTATGAGATGATACAATATGGCAAAAGCTATACCGAGGGCTGGTTCGCGTAGGAATGTACGTATTGGTTCACGTAAGAGTGCACGTAGAATACCAAAAGGAGTTATTCATGTTCAAGCAAGTTTCAATAATACCATTGTCACGGTTACAGATGTACGGGGTCGGGTGGTTTCCTGGTCCTCGGCCGGTACTTGTGGATTCAAGGGTACTAGAAGAGGGACACCCTTTGCTGCTCAAACTGCAGCAGCAAATGCTATTCGTACAGTCATCGATCAAGGTATGCAACGAGCAGAAGTCATGATAAAGGGTCCCGGTCTAGGAAGAGACGCAGCATTACGAGCTATTCGTAGGAGTGGGATACTATTAACTTTTGTACGGGATGTAACCCCTATGCCACATAATGGCTGCAGACCTCCGAAAAAAAGACGTGTGTAGAAATGAACAATAAATAAATTTCAAAAGAAACAAGAGAAATAAATAATTCAATCAAATAAAATAATATTACTATGGTTCGAGAGAAAGTAACAGTATCTACTCGGACACTACAGTGGAAGTGTGTTGAATCAAGAGCAGATAGTAAACGTTTTTATTATGGGCGCTTTATTCTGTCTCCACTTATGAAAGGCCAAGCCGACACAATAGGCATTGCGATGCGAAGAGCTTTGCTTGGAGAAATAGAAGGAACATGTATCACACGTGTAAAATTTCAGAACGTCCCCCATGAATATGCTACTATAACGGGTATTCAAGAATCGGTACACGAAATTTTAATGAATTTGAAAGAAATTGTATTGAGAAGTAATCTATATGGAACTTGTGACGCGTCTATTTGTGTCAGAGGTCCTGGATATGTAACTGCTCAAGATATAATCTTACCGCCTTATGTAGAAATCGTCGACAATATACAACATATAGCTAGCTTGACAGAACCGGTTAATTTGTGTATTCAATTAGAAATTGAGAGAAATCGTGGATATCTTCTAAAAATGCCACATAACTTTCAAGATGGAAGTTATCCTATAGATGCTGTATTCATGCCTGTTCGGAACGTAAATCATAGTATTCATTCCTATGGAAATGGGAATGAAAAACAAGAGATACTGTTTCTAGAAATCTGGACAAATGGGAGTTTAACTCCGAAAGAAGCACTTCACGAAGCCTCCCGTAATTTGATTGATTTATTTATTCCCTTTTTACATAAGGAAGAAGAAAACTTACTTTTCGAAGACAATGAACACACGATTCCTTTATCCCCTTTTACTTTTCACGAGAAATTGGATAAACTTAGAAAAAACAAAAAAAAAATAGCATTGAAATCAATTTTTATTGATCAATTCGAATTGTCTCCCAGGGTCTATAATTGCCTCAAAAGGTCCAATATATATACATTATTGGACCTTTTGAATAACAGTCAAGAAGATCTTATGAAAATTGAACATTTTCACCTCGAAGATTTAAAACAGATATTGGGCAGTCTAGAAAAACATTTCACAATTGATTTACCAAAAAAGAAGTTTTAAATCTATTAAAATTTTTTCGTCTTTTTT